AGTAAAGTGCCTGAAAAAGGATTATCTTGATAGGGTAAATCATGTAGGTCAATCCTACCTTTACTATTCTTCTCTACACCCAATGGAATCACACCATTCCCACAAAGATCAAAACTTTATGTGCTCTTTACACCAGAGTATATAACTAATTCAATCTTAGCTTAAAAAGATAAGCTAAGTAAGCTCGTGGGCTCATACCCCATTTATGAGGTATCAATTCCTCTCTTTTTAATTTCTTTTTCTTCATCTCAAATGTTATTTATATCCACTTTAATTTTAGGAACAGTGTTATCTGTTTCTTCCACCTCTTGATTTGGAGTTTGAATCGGTCTTGAATTAAATCTTTTATCTTTTATCCCGATAATTTCTCTGAAAAATAATCAATATTCTTCAGAAGCTGCTCTAAAATATTTTCTTATCCAAGCATTAGGATCTTCAATTATTGTCCTTTCTGCTTCCTTAATATTGATTAAAAGAACATCAGCTAATCTCCTCTTAACAATTGCTCTCCTATTAAAAGCTGGAGCTGCTCCTTTCCATTTTTGATTCCCCAGAGTTATAGAAGGTCTCCAATGACCTCAAGCAATTATTCTTATAACTATTCAGAAAATCGCTCCTCTTTCTCTTTTATCCTATTTAGACAGTTCGACACAACCAATTCTTTTCAGCGCTATCATTTTATCTGCTTTAGTTGGAGCAATAGGAGGTATTAATCAAACACTCCTACGAAAAATTATAGCTTACTCTTCAATCAACCATATAGCATGAATAATCACTGCTATAACAATTAGCGAGACCAGATGACTTCTTTACTTTCTATTTTACTGTTTTTTAGCCTCTTCAATCGCACTTCTATTTAATTTCCAAGAAGCTTCTCATATTTCTCATATTATAAATCACACTAGAGCCTCACCAAAAGTTAAAATTTTAACGTTCATATCTCTTCTCTCTTTAGGAGGTCTTCCACCGTTCACCGGCTTCATCCCCAAATGATTTATTATCCAAGAAATATCTTCAACCGACTTATTTTTTACTCTTCTAATTTTACTTGCTTCCGCTTTATTTACACTTTTTTATTATCTTCGTATCTCTATTACCACTCTCATGATGTCAAGTCTCAAAACTAAATGAGTAACCAAACAATCTTTCTCTTACTTTCTCGTTCCTGTTCTTACTTTTATAAACTTTTTCGGTCTTTTAATTCCTAGTTTCTTTATTTTGTTTAACTAAGATTTTAAGTTATTTAAACTTGTAGCCTTCAAAGTTACCAAAAGAAGTAAAACTCTTCTAAATCTTAAACAAAGTTTTGGCGCCTCACGCATCTTCAGAATTGCAGTCTGATGTCTTATTTTCCACTACAAAACCACCAATAATGATAAAAGGATATAACTCCGTCTATAGATTTACAGTCTATCGCCTATAACCTCAGCCATATTATCACGCAACGATGATTATTTTCTACAAATCACAAAGACATTGGAACTTTATATTTTATTTTCGGAGCTTGAGCTGGAATAGTAGGTACAGCTTTAAGCTTAATCATTCGGGCTGAACTAGGTCAACCAGGTAATCTTATTGGAGATGACCAAATCTACAATGTAGTAGTCACTGCTCACGCTTTTGTAATAATTTTTTTTATAGTTATGCCTATAATAATTGGAGGTTTTGGTAATTGATTAGTACCACTTATATTAGGTGCCCCTGATATAGCTTTTCCCCGAATGAATAATATAAGATTCTGACTTCTTCCCCCTTCTCTTACTCTTCTTCTTTCAAGAGGAATAGTAGAAAGTGGAGTAGGAACTGGATGAACAGTCTACCCTCCTTTAGCAAGCGGAATCGCTCATGCCGGAGCATCAGTTGACATAGGGATTTTTTCATTACACTTAGCCGGAGTCTCGTCTATCTTAGGAGCTGTAAATTTTATAACCACAGTAATTAATATACGATCCACGGGAATAACAATAGACCGAATACCATTATTTGTCTGATCAGTTTTTATTACTGCCCTTCTTCTTCTTCTCTCTCTTCCAGTTTTAGCAGGAGCAATTACAATACTTTTAACCGACCGAAATTTAAATACATCTTTCTTTGACCCAGCAGGAGGAGGGGATCCAATTCTTTACCAACACTTATTTTGATTCTTTGGGCACCCTGAAGTTTATATTTTAATTTTACCAGCTTTCGGGATAATTTCTCATATTATTAGACAAGAGTCTGGAAAAAAAGAAGCCTTTGGAACTTTAGGTATGATTTATGCTATACTTGCAATTGGTATTTTAGGGTTTGTAGTGTGAGCTCACCATATATTTACAGTTGGAATAGACGTTGATACTCGAGCCTACTTTACATCAGCAACTATAATTATTGCTGTCCCTACTGGTATTAAAATTTTCAGATGATTAGGTACCCTTCATGGAACTCAATTAAACTATAGACCATCCCTATTATGAGCTTTAGGGTTCGTTTTCTTATTTACAGTCGGAGGTCTAACTGGAGTTGTTTTAGCAAACTCTTCAATTGACATTATCTTACACGATACTTACTATGTGGTAGCTCATTTCCATTATGTATTATCTATAGGAGCTGTATTTGGAATCTTTGCAGGAGTAAGTCACTGATTCCCCCTATTTACAGGATTAACATTAAACCCTAAATGACTAAAAATTCACTTTTTAGTTATATTTGTCGGGGTTAATATTACATTTTTCCCCCAACATTTCCTAGGTCTTAGTGGTATACCTCGGCGATATTCAGACTACCCAGATGCCTACACCGCTTGAAATGTTCTGTCATCTATCGGATCTACTATCTCTCTTATTGCTGTCCTTGGATTTATTATAATTATTTGAGAAGCATTAACAGCAAGCCGACCTGTAATATTCTCTTTATTTTTACCTACATCAATTGAGTGACAACATAACTTACCACCAGCAGACCACAGCTATATAGAAATCCCATTAATTACTAGCTTCTAAAATGGCAGACAGATGCATAGGATTTAAGCTCCTACCAGGAAGATCATTTCTTCTTTTAGAAACTAATGGCAACATGAAATCAACTAGGTCTTCAAGACAGAGCATCTCCTTTGATAGAACAACTAATTTTTTTTCACGACCACACTATAGTAGTTTTAATTCTTATTACTACTTTAGTGGGATATATAATAATAACGCTTTTCTTTAACACATTTACAAATCGATTTTTACTAGAAGGCCAAACAATTGAAATTATTTGGACTGTGCTTCCGGCTATTATCCTAATTTTTATCGCCTTACCTTCATTACGACTTCTCTATCTTTTAGATGAAGTTAATAATCCTAATATCACTCTAAAAGCAATTGGTCATCAATGATATTGAAGATATGAATATTCAGACTTTCTACAAGTGGAATTTGATTCTTATATAATTCCAACAAATGAATTACAACAAGACGGATTTCGCCTATTAGATGTAGATAACCGAACTGTGCTTCCTATAAACACACAAATCCGTGTTCTTATCACAGCAGCAGATGTAATCCATTCATGAACAATCCCTGCTTTAGGTGTTAAAGCAGACGCTATTCCTGGCCGACTTAATCAAGTAAGTTTTTTAATTAATCGCCCAGGCCTATTTTATGGTCAATGTTCAGAAATCTGTGGAGCTAACCATAGTTTTATACCCATTGTTATCGAAAGAATCCCTATTAACTCTTTCTTAAATTGAATTTCCTCTGCTAGAGAAGCTTCACTAAATGACTGAAAGTAAGTGTAAGTCTTTTAAACTTAAAATGGTATCTTAACAACTACCTTTAGTGAGAGAAAAATTAGTTAAAACATAACATAAGCTTGTCATGCTTAAATTATCATACTTATTGATATTTTTCAATCCCACAAATAGCCCCTCTTCTTTGATTAAATCTATTTATTATATTTTCAATTACATTCATAGTATTCCTTATTTTAAACTACTTCATCAAAGTCCCTTCTAAAATTAGAAAATCTCCTACTTCAATCAGAAAACAAGAAATAAATTGAAAATGATAACAAACTTATTCTCAGTATTTGACCCGACTTCAAGAGTATTTCATCTTCCTCTTAACTGACTTTCTACATTCCTAGGAATTTTATTCTTACCAATAATTTTCTGGGCTATACCTTCCCGATGATCTCTCTTATGAAACAAAACATTATTAACATTACATAATGAATTTAAAACACTCTTAGGAACTACACACTTAGGGGCTACAATTATATTTATTAGCTTATTTAGTCTTATCGTATTTAATAATTTCTTAGGTCTTCTTCCTTACGTCTTTACAAGATCAAGACACTTAACAATAACTCTTGCATTAGCCCTTCCTCTCTGAATCGCTTTTATATTATTCGGGTGAATCAACCGAACACAACACATATTTGCCCACCTAGTCCCCCAAGGAACCCCAGGCCCTTTAATACCTTTTATGGTTTTAATTGAGACAATTAGAAATGTAATTCGACCTGGAACTCTTGCTGTACGACTCGCTGCTAACATAATTGCAGGGCACTTACTACTCACCCTTCTAGGAAGAACAGGCCCTTCTCTTTCAACTTCTCTTATTAGTCTTTTATTAATTGCTCAAATTCTCTTATTAATCTTAGAAGCTGCTGTTGCAATTATTCAATCTTATGTTTTTACTGTTTTAAGCACCCTATACGCTAGAGAAGTAAATTAAACTAATGACATCACCTCATGGACATCACGCCTTTCACTTAGTCGACATAAGACCTTGACCTTTAACAGGATCAATTAGTGCTATAATACTAACAACAGGATTAGTTAAATGATTTCACCAATTCAATCCAGACTTACTATTTTTAGGAACACTTGCTACCCTTCTTACAATAATTCAATGATGACGAGATATTACACGAGAAGCCACTTACCAAGGCCTCCATACTAAAGTTGTTACAATTGGATTACGATGAGGGATAATTCTATTTATTACTTCAGAAGTATTATTCTTTTTTTCTTTTTTTTGAGCTTTTTTCCACAGAAGCCTCTCTCCTAACGTAGAAGTAGGAAGTTGCTGACCTCCTGCGGGTATCCAAACATTTAACCCTTTTCAAATTCCTCTCCTAAATACTGCCATTCTTTTAGCCTCAGGAGCAACAGTAACATGAGCTCACCATGCAATTACAGAATCTAACCATACTCAAGCTCTTCAAGGACTTTTATTAACAGTAATTTTAGGTCTTTACTTTACAGCTCTTCAGGCACTTGAATACTATGAAGCTCCATTTACAATCGCAGACTCTGTTTATGGATCAACCTTCTTTGTAGCAACAGGATTCCACGGTCTTCATGTTATTATTGGTTCTTCTTTCTTATCAGTTTGTTTATATCGACTTTATAAATGTCATTTTTCTTCACACCATCACTTCGGGTTTGAAGCCGCCGCTTGATATTGACACTTTGTAGATGTAGTTTGATTATTCCTCTATATTACTATTTACTGATGAGGAGGTTGCTTTCTTAGTATAAAAGTATATCTGGCTTCCAACCAGAAGGTCTAAGAATATCTTAGAGTAAGTAATGATAATTTTATTATTCTCTATTTCGATCACTCTTATTATTAGAACACTAGTTATAATTATCGCTTCTTTACTAGCAAAAAAAACAATTATAGATCGAGAAAAAAACTCACCATTTGAATGCGGATTCGACCCAAAAGGGTCTGCCCGATTACCATTTTCATTACGATTCTTTTTAATTGCAGTAATTTTTCTTATCTTTGATGTAGAAATCACATTACTTCTTCCCCTTGCTACCATTATTAGTTTTTCTTCTATCTTAACTTGAGCCGTTACAGGTTCTATTTTCATCCTTATTTTGCTTTTAGGCTTATACCACGAATGAAACCAAGGAGCCTTAGAATGAGCTAACTGGAGTTATAGTCAACTATGACATTTGATTTGCACTCAAAAAGTGCTCTCTTTTGAGCTAACTTCATAAGTAAAAAGCGAATTATTGCAGTCAGTTTCGGCCTGACCTTTGGTGTTAAATCACCTTTACTTATTGGTTAAAGCCAAAGAGAGGCATATCACTGTTAATGATATCACTGGAACCAGCTTCCTAACCAAGGAGATAGGGTGATCAAGAAAAAGCTGCTAACTTTTATCTTAAGCGGTTAAATTCCGTTTATATCTCTGTTCTTATAGTGTAACTAACACATTACATTTTCATTGTAAAACTAGAGGTTTAACCCCTTTTAAAAACAAGCATAAATATTAGAATACACTTACAAACAATTATCTGTCTCCCTTGCAGCTTCAATGCAATGCTCTAATATAAGCTATATAAGTTAAATTATAAGAAAAAATAAAACAATCAACCAAAGTAAAAAACTTAATATATAAACCTTTAATCTATTGTCCTGAAAGACCTGAAAATTTCTAGACCCTTTTCTAACTAAAGAATAAATTCCTTGCCCCCCATAATATTCAGATCACCCTCTATCTCCTACTCCATGATATTTTCTACCCAACTTTAAAAACCCTTTTCTAACACCGTAAGTTGACAAAAAAGGCATAAACCATATTGAACCAGAAAAAACAACCACTTTATAATTTCTTAAAGAATTTAAAGTATAACTCACCACACCTAGATTTAACAAATAACCTACCACACCACCAACAAATCTTACTCTTAAAGCCAACGTCTTAAACCCTAAACTCATACAAATTATGTAAGGACATGGAAAAATTAACCAAGATAGAGCTGCCCCGCCGAAAATAGCTCCACACCCTAAACCTATTATAGGTTTAGTCATAATTCCAGCTTCATCCCCTACTGAATATAAATTACCTAAATTAAAATCTCCAGATAAACTATAATAAATCAAACGCATCGTGTAACACACTGTTAACCCTGTCGCTAAAGCATATAAAATAAAAGCAACAAAATTAATAGGAGATATAAATGCCAATTCTAAAATTATATCTTTAGAATAAAACCCAGCCAAGAACGGAGTCCCACATAAAGCTAAATTAGCTAAATTTATACATATTCCAGTTAAAGGTATATGATAAACCAACCCTCCTATTATACGAATATCTTGATAATCCTTCACACTGTGAATAACAGCCCCAGCACATATAAATAAAAGCGCCTTAAATAAAGCATGAGCTAATAAATGGAAAAAAGCAAGATCTGCATATCCCAACGAAAGGATTCTTATTATAACCCCCAATTGTCTCAAAGTAGATAAAGCAATAATTTTTTTCAAATCATACTCAAAATTAGCCCCCAACCCAGCTATAAATATAGTTAAACCAGATAACAATAATAAAACAGTTTTAGATAATGTTTCTTCCAAAGCAGGACTAAACCGGATCAATAAATAAACCCCAGCAGTTACTAAAGTAGAAGAATGAACCAAGGCAGAAACCGGGGTAGGAGCTGCTATGGCAGCTGGTAACCAAGCAGAAAAAGGAATTTGAGCACTTTTAGTTATACCAGCTAATACAACCAAAGCACATAGCATACCTTTTGTTCTTATATCGAGCATTCCATCCACATAAAATAAAAAATTTCACCCCCCTTTCATAGATAATAATGAGACCCCCAGTAAAATGGCCACATCACCAACACGGTTCGACAAAGCAGTTAACATACCCGCATTAGCCGACTTTTCATTCTGATAATAAATAACCAGAGCATACGATACTAAGCCTAATCCATCTCACCCCAACAAGATTCTAATTAAATTAGGTCTAATAATCAAAAATCCCATAGATATTACAAAAGCTAATACTAAATATATAAAACGATTTATATTTTTATCACCTGCTATATATTCCCCACTATAATAGAGTACCATAGAAGAAATAAATATTACAAAACTCAAAAATATAAAAGATATTCAATCCAAAATTAAAGTTATTACAACAGAAGAAGAGTTAATTCTAATAATATCTCATTCAATAAAATAACAATTACCATTTCTTAAACATATTAAAGAACCTAATATACAACTTAACGATCCAATTACTAAAAACACTATTCTAGTTTGATATATAGAAATCATTCATAACACGGTTCAAAATGAAATTTAATCATATCTCTGGCACCACAAACCAACATTTTATTTAAACTATTTAAACTTATAAAATTGACATAATTCTTCTTCTCTTTAATACCAAAATATTTAAAGGTAATCAATGTAATATTAAAATTAAATACTCGCGAACTTTACCTGAACAGCAAGAGAACAACGCACTATAATACTTCCCATGCTGACTTAAAGAAAATATATATAATGTATAAGCAGCTCTAAAAAAAGATAATAAAGAAATAAATAACATTCTTAATTTCCTTCAAGATACAACACTAATAATTAGTCTAATTTCCCCTAAAAGATTTAATGTAGGAGGAGCAGCCATATTCCCCGCGCTTAATAAAAATCACCATAAAGCTATTCTAGGTATAAAATTTATTAGCCCTTTTCTAATCAACAAACTTCGTCTTCCCACGCGCTCATAAACTATATTAGCCAAACAAAATAAACCAGATGAACATAACCCATGCCCAATCATCACTACAACAGCTCCGTTTAATCCTCATCACCCAAAAACTACTAGCCCACACAAGACTAATCCTATATGAGCTACAGAAGAATAAGCAATTAATGCTTTAATATCAACCTGCCGCAAACACATCAAGCTCACAATAACACCACCAACCAATCTAATTCTCACCCATAACCAAGATAATTCCTTATTTGCCTCCGAAAACAAAGGTAAAACACGAATTAACCCATAACCACCTAATTTTAGCAAAACCCCGGCTAAAATCATAGATCCTGCCACAGGGGCTTCAACATGAGCTTTAGGTAACCATAAATGAACCAGAAATATAGGTAACTTTACAATAAAAGCAAATACGGTCACCAAATACCACAAACAGGAAATAAACTCCCCATTTTGATTTAAATCTACTAAACCTAAAGTCAATCTTCCTCTTATTATATATAATCTAAATAAAGAAACCAATAAAGGAAGAGATGCAAATAAGGTATAAAACAATATATATACACCAGCCTGCAATCGTTCAGGCTGATATCCCCACCCTAAAATAAGAATTAAAGTAGGAATTAAAGATCTCTCAAAGCTGATATAAAATAATAAGTAATCAACCGAAGAAAAAGTTAAAACTAAAAATAAAAGCAAAAAAATATTTACCAACAAAAATACTGAAGGGTAGTTATTTTCTTTTAATACTTTTTGTCTAGAAGAGACCACTAAAGCAGTCACTCAAAATCTTAATAAAATCAAAATAAATCTTAAAGAATCTACCCCTAAACATCACCCCATTATATACACATCAAACTCATGAAAACAGTAAACAGATAAAACAAACGACAAAACAAACAAAGAACCTTGAACAGCTCATCAAACATTTACTAAAGGTATCAATAAAACACAAGATAAAACAAACTTTAACATTGTAAAACATTAAATCTTCTAAAACAATCATTTCCGTGTGTTCGAACCACAGACACCAATAAAGCTAAACCTAGAGCCCCTTCACAAGCAGCTAAAGTCAAAAAAAAAAGTAAAAAGTATCTTTCATGACCTATTACACTCAAATGTAATCTTATAAATCAAAAAATTCTCAGTATAATATACTCCAAACTTAACAACGTATTTAATAAATGTTTACGTTTAAAGACAAATACCCACAAACCACAAACAATACTCACTAAAGGAATTATAAAATAAAATCCAAGAATTAACATTAGTTTTAATAGTTTAAACAAAACACCAGTCTTGTAAATTGGAATTGAAGGATTGACCTTCTTAAAACATCAGAGAAAAGAGTTACCTCCTATCATCAGTTCCCAAAACTAATATTTTTCTTAAACTATTCTCTGCATTCTACTAATTATCATAATGTCCCCTCTCCTTTTAATATTCTCGATTTTATTTACACAACTTCTTCACCCCTTAGCCATAGGCCTAATACTCCTCGTTCAAACAATTATAGTATGTGCCGTGGCTGGTCTATCAATAAATTCTTTTTGATTTTCATATATCTTATTTCTTATCTTCCTAGGAGCCATATTAGTTTTATTTATATATGTCGCCTCACTAGCATCTAACGAAACATTTTCATTCTCATCAACCTTCACGAGACTTTTATTATTATCCCTTATAATATCAATTTCATTTATTTTTTTCGACCCTTTAATATTAAATTCCCCTTTATCAATTAACCAGTCTTCATTATCATCAGATTTATTTAAATCCACACCGGCTATTTTAAGAATCATTTATAATAACACCTCTATAAATCTAACATTATTTATCGTTTTCTATCTTCTCTTAACTTTAATTGCAGTAGTAAAAATTACAAACACCTTTTTTGGTCCTTTACGATTATCATCATAATGACAATACCAATTCGAAAATCCCATCCCTTATTTAAAATTGCCAACGGAGCCGTAGTCGACTTGCCGGCCCCAACCAACATCTCAACTCTATGAAACTTTGGCTCTCTTTTAGGACTCTGTCTTATTATTCAGATTGCTACAGGATTATTCTTAGCTATGCACTATACAGCACATATTGACCTTGCATTTTCCAGCGTAGCTCATATCTGTCGAGATGTGAATTACGGGTGACTTTTACGAACTCTTCATGCCAACGGTGCCTCTTTCTTTTTTATCTGCTTATATATCCATACTGGACGAGGTATTTACTACAGATCCTTCTTATACTTACATGCTTGATCAGTCGGAGTTGTAATCTTCCTCTTAACAATAGGAACAGCATTTTTAGGGTACGTCCTACCATGAGGTCAAATGTCATTCTGAGGAGCCACTGTTATTACAAACCTTGCATCAGCGATTCCTTACATTGGAACAGAATTAGTCCAATGAATCTGAGGAGGATTTGCCGTAGACAACGCCACTCTTACTCGATTCTTCACTTTTCATTTTTTATTCCCATTTATTGTTGCAGCTGCGACTATAATTCACATTCTCTTTATTCACCAAACGGGGTCTAACAATCCCCTTGGAGTTAGAAGAAATGTAGATAAAATCCCATTTCACCCCTATTTTACATTTAAAGACATTGTTGGGTTTGTCGTTATATTGTCCGGTCTCACACTTTTAACCTTATTAAATCCCTACCTTTTGGGAGACCCCGATAATTTTATTCCAGCTAACCCATTAGTCACCCCTGCTCACATTCAACCGGAATGATATTTCCTATTCGCTTACGCAATCCTTCGGTCAATCCCTAATAAACTAGGAGGAGTCATTGCTCTTATTATATCAATCCTCATTCTTCTAATCCTACCATTCACTCATACTGCTAAATTCCGAAGATTGACTTTTTATCCTCTCAATCAAATTATATTTTGATCTTTAGTAGCAATTGTCTTCCTACTTACATGAATCGGAGCACGACCAGTTGAAGATCCTTATATTATCACGGGGCAAATCTTAACAGTCCTATATTTCTCTTATTTTATTATTAACCCACTAACTTTAATATGATGAGATAAATTACTAGATTAGTTATTTGGCTGATAGGAAAGCTCGTGTTTTGAAAGCTCGTCATAGGGGTTCGAATCCTCTAATAACTTTACTTAAAAAAGTACAATTACAACATTAAAACAAAACAAACAGCTTTAACCCCTATAAAAAACAACAGATAGTTTAAAGCTACAGGCAAAAATCTTTTCCAAGCAAGGTACATCAACTTATCATATCGAAATCGAGGTAAAGTCCCCCGAACCCATACAAAAATAAAAGCCACTCCCACAAGCTTAACATAAAAAGAAATACTTACTAAATCCCCCCCCAAAAAAATCAAAGCAAATAACATTCTTATGAAAAGAATTCTAGCATACTCGGCTATAAAAATAAGAGCAAACCCTCCTCTTCTATATTCAGTATTAAACCCAGAAACCAACTCCGATTCCCCCTCAGCAAAATCAAACGGAGTACGATTAGTTTCAGCTAAACAAGTAGCAAACCACATTAAAGCAAGAGGAAATGTGAACCACAAAAACCATATATCACGTTGATATAGTCTAAATAAACCTAAATCAAAACCACCAATTAAAAAAATCATAGACAACAAAATTAAAGCCAATCTTACTTCATAAGAAATAGTTTGAGCAACAGCACGAAGTCTTCCTAACAAAGCATATTTAGAATTAGAAGCTCACCCAGCGCTTATAGTTGTATAAACTCCCAATCTAGTGCAACAAAGAAAAAATAGAACTCTCATTCCAAAATTCATTAACCCTAATTCGTAGGGCATAACTAACCAAACAATTAAAGAAACAAATAAACTAAATACAGGAGATAAATAATAAGGCAAAAAATTCGATATTACCGGTAACGTCTGCTCTTTAGTAAATAACTTAACAGCATCAGCAAAAGGTTGCAACAACCCTATATATCCTACTTTATTAGGTCCCTTACGAATTTGAATATAACCTAAAATTTTTCGTTCCAACAAAGTTACAAAAGCAACACCAACTAACACACAAATAATTAATACTAAATATCTCACTAATATAACTAAATATATCATATATTACCTATGGGATTTATACCCACATTTTTGGATCCTAAGTCCAATGCATAATTCTGCCAAAGCAACCAATTAAAATTATTCTTTTTTTAAAAAATATTTTAACCATTCAATCCTTTCGTACTAAAATGATTTTAAACTTTTAGGAGATAGAAACCGACCTGGCTCACGCCGGTCTGAACTCAAATCATGTAAGAATTTAAAGGTCGAACAGACCTTCTCATTATAACTGCTGCACCATAAAGAAATCTTAATTCAACATCGAGGTCGCAACCCTTCCTGTCGATATGAACTTTCAAGGAAGATTACGCTGTTATCCCTAAAGTAACTTAATCTTTTAATCTTTAATAAAGGATCAATCTTTTACCAAAAATAATTGTAACAAACTATAAAAGAACAGTTACAAAATTATATTCTCGTCGCCCCAACGAAACAAACATCAATTAAATTAAGTTTATACTAACAATTTATAATTTAACTAAATAATTGTAAAGCTTTATAGGGTCTTATCGTCCCCCTAAGTTATTTAAGCCTTTTCACTTAAAAGTTAAATTCAATTTTTACAACCGAGACAGCTTATTTTTTGTCCAACCATTCATACAAGCCCTCAATTAAAAGACTAATGATTATGCTACCTTCGCACGGTCAAAATACCGCGGCCCTTCAACTTTAATCAGTGGGCAGGCTAGACTTTATATATCAACCATATAGACATGTTTTTGATAAACAGGCAAAAACAACATTTGCCGAGTTCCTTAATTATAACTTTAATAACCCATAAAAACTTATTTTTACTTTAACTTTTTATACACACAAATTATTTCTACTAATAAAATCATTTTAACTTTTGACATTATATTTACCAAAAATATTAAATACTAAAACTGAACTATATAAATATAAATAATGTTTAGAAACTATATTAGCTAGAACGCCCTACTAATTTTGCTGCTTTTAAGCCTAATTTTAAAATTCACTTCCTTTAAATATTACAGTACACTTATTATAGAATAAGAAGCTCTTCCCTCCTATTCTTTAATGTTAATTAATTTACTTAACCTCAATTAACAACTAAATTAAATTTAATTCTTCAACAACCAGATATAAAAAATCGACTGGCATTTCACCACTAATATAAAGTTAAAAATTTCATTAATACGAAAACTTTGACTATATATTAACTCTTCCTTTTTCGGGATATTTTTATACAAAAGAAATTTTAATTTTCCCTAATACACAAGGTACAAAAATTTATTTTTACTTTTCTTTAATTAACTTTTCATCTTTATTTCATCTTTCCTTTACAGTACTCTTTACTATTGCTTAATGCTAATATTTCAGTTCATTTATACTAAATCACTAATTTTTAAAAATAATTTTAATAACTCAATCCAACATATATATATATATATATAAACTTATAATTCATCTTCAACGAGATATTATTTCAAGATGCATTGATTTGCACAACGAACTTCTCAACGTAAGTGAGATGCTTAACTATTCAAGCTCCATCCTGAAATTTCTAGGTACACCTTCCGGTACACCTACTATGTTACGACTTATCTCGCTTTATATAACGAGAGCGACGGGCGATGTGTACATAACCTAGAGCTACAATCAAAATATCATGTTAAAATATTTTTACATTTAAATCCTCCTTCACTAAAACTTTTCTATTTTAGATTCGTTTTATTAAACCAGTATTATTGTAACCCATCTCTACTTTACCATAGGCTACACCTTGATCTAATATATTAATTAAAAACTATTACAGCAACTTCTACTTTTATTAAAGTTACCTAATAATGACGGTATATAAACTGAGTTATTCAAAGTAAAGTAAGATTTTTCGTGGACTATCGATTACAGGACAGGTTCCTCTAACTAGACTAAATTACCGCCAAATCCTTTAAGTTTCAAGACTATAACTGTTTACTACCCAGGTATTCGAACTTAAAATTAAGTGTAACAGGGTCTCTAATCCTGGTTCATACCCTAATTTTAACAACCTCAATTAGATTATATTAAACAAATTTATTTATTCAACAAAAAATTGATTTCACCCTTTAATGACACAAAACAATTCACTTATATAAATATAACATTTAAGTATTTTTAACCAAACATCTTTTACTTTACCTCTCAGTATAACCGCGGCTGCTGGCACAAATTTTAACCAGGTATATAAATCAGAATTACCAATTCTAGCTCTCACTTATTAAATTAGTACTAAATACTGCGAATTTACATTTTGTTAACTCCTTTAAATGAATTTTATTTCTTAAAATATTAAATATTAAGAAAAGATAGACATAACTTAACACTTTACATGTACCATTAATCTGAAAATAAAAGAATAAGCCAGGATAAAACTTTAATTCAAGCTTTTATATAAGTAAATTGTAAGATAAATATGATTTAATTAAGCAATTTTTTTTGAAGTATTATAAAACAAACCTAAGTATTTAAAAACTTTAAAAACCTTTTTTTAAGAATCTATGACCCCCCCCCCAAGTTTCTTCTCTTTCTTGTAAAAAATTATAATTTATAACTTAAATTTTAAAGTGATTTATAATTAAACATTATTTTAAGAAAAGTTTTTTAAATGTTCTTTATTTTATACACTCGTCGATATGAGAGCCCTATTATGATGATTACAAAGTACTCAACTTTTTTTTAGAACTAAAATTTATTATTATATATTTATATATGAATTAATTCTACTTTTTATTTTATAGTTCAAATAAAAATTATGAGATTGTTACATTTGAAAATTTAATTTAATTTTGAAATAAATTTTATAACAAGAGATTTATGTATTTATTTGATTAATTATATTTCATTAACAAAAATATAATTTAGTATTAGGAACGTTTAAATAAATGCTTATATATAGATGTGTTAATCTTTAATTAAATCTTTATATTTAAAGTAAGTATATAGTGTAGTTAATTTATAGTTATTGATCATTATATAAATAGTGAAAATATTTATAGGCTTTCAGTTGTATTTTAGTCATCTGTTTAATGACGTTAAAATAAATATATTAAATACTTATACTTAATTAATATTATTACCTTGATTTAATAAAAATAGCGTCTTTTTAGTATAAAACTAATTGTAAATTCTCGAAACAATTAGTTTTATTCAAAAAAAAAGACGCTATTTTTAATCATTTTAGTTAGAAGTTAATATAAATATATGTATTAAAATATTTAAATTGTATTTTATCTATTTTAGTTATATAATATTAAGTAATTACATATAAACTTAATTATTTCATAAAAGCAACTCTTTATAATCTATTTCAAGAATATTTTTTTCCAAAATTAATACAAAACAAAAAAATATTATTTATGATTTTAATTAACTTTAATAAGTTTTAATAA